AGTAGCTTTTTAGATGATCCTTCTAGAGGAGGGGATTATACCAAATCTGCCTAATCTAGTTACTTCGTTCCATATTTCCATTCGAGGGATCCTGAGGAAAAGAATTTGGTTTCCACCGAGCTAAAACAATAAATATGCTGACGGTTCTAGTAAACCAAAACCGTCGTTTTCTAGCTATTTGGCTTCAATCTTCCCTTTACAACACAAAAATGGAAGATCTAGTTACGATTGGAAATACACTTTTGTTTTGTATCTTCATCCATGGATCCTTTACTCATACTCATTCAATTGGAAGATTTGATCCAATTGAAATAAAAAAAATTATGCTTCGCGATTCCATAATCCCATTTTGTATTCAATTTGGAATTGACCCTTGGATATAAATCGTGAGAATGTATAGTCTTCCTCAAATATGCTATTGAGGGAAAAAGGATTAAACCTTTTAAATTTAAGAAATAAAGTTTTTTTTTGATCTTGATCGGAATATGAAAAAACCGAAAGATCCCTTAACTATTTAAGTTATTAATCGAGCGAATCGCACTTTTACCACTAAACTATACCCGCTACATATCTCCATTATTATATATGAATGAACCTTTTGTCGAACAAAGGAATGAGCAAAGGAATGAGATACAATTAAGATAGCATCAGACTCATGACAATTCTAGTGTTGGCACTTCGTCCCGCTGGAGGTACTTGAAAAAAATAGGCGAAGAATAGAAAGCAGCTTATTTAAATAAAACTTGACTTGATCATACTTGATCCTAATTCATAATATAATTTATATTATTTAATTATATATATATATATAATTAATTAAATATAATTAATATAATTAAATTAAATAAAAATAAAATGAAAAGTCATCCTTTTCATTTGCTGGAAGTCATTACTGAACTGACATTCCGAATCCAGGGATTTATTAAAGCTGGACCATAACATAAAAATGATGAATTCCGCATTTCTTTTTTCGTTTTCAACTTCCCCTTCAACTGCCAGATCCTATGAATTTGAATTCGGATCAATCGGATCAATTGGATTTCAAATGTTCAAATAAAATAAAGCTTGTCCCTTGAACAAGTAAATGAGTTATGTTATATATGTTATAACATATGTGTGTTTCATTTTTAATATTGTTTAATATTAATTGTTATATGTATGTGTTCTTTTCCGGTTAGTAATTAAGTAAATTGAGAAAAAAATACTTATATTTATATACTTAATACTTAATAAGAATGTGAAAAATATTCTTTCATATTCTATAGTTATTCTTATTATTAGTATAGTATTAATAATACTAACTACTAAGAAATGGCACTTCTATCATAGGACTGGGGATAGACATTTTCTTTGTTGCTTCAATAACAACAAAGAATTTTTGATTTGATATCAAATCATACATAATTAAATTGTTTGATCTATGAAATGATTTATCAGAACAAAAAAAGAAATAATGTAATGGCCCGGCCAGTACTTAACCAGGCCGGGGGAATGAACCTTTCTTACAAAATCAAAGAAATGAAGTAAGGGATTCTGTCTATATCTATTCTATTGGGGATAAGATCTCTGTTTCGAATCATTATCTAAATTGAATTACTGATCAAATTCGTAGATATCTTATCCATTTTAATATATAATTATATAATTTAAAATTTCTTTTTAATATATTATTTCTATTATTTTTATATTATTATCGTTACTTTATCCTATCTTATAATAAATTATTACTAATAAATAATTAAAAAAAGAAAACGAGGTTTTTTTTGTTTCAATCTTTTTACTTCACATCACATAAAAAAAAATTTCAATTTTGAATTGGGAGAGATGGCTGAGTGGACTAAAGCGGCAGATTGCTAATCCGTTGTACGAGTTATTTGTACCGAGGGTTCGAATCCCTCTCTCTCCGTTCCCTCTGATCACTTCAGACTTTCAAATTTGAAAAAATGGGATCCTTTTATTTTTTCATCATAGGGAAATGTTAAATGTATGGAATATATAAAAAAAAATAAAGAAAACTCAACATTTTTTATTCCTCACGTCCAGGATTACGGCCCGGATCGTTAGATAAGAATCCGAAGATGAAGAGAGAAACAAAAAATATCACTACTGTGTAAACGAAGAGTTTGAGAGTAAGCATTACACAATCTCCAAGATTATTTTTTTTAGAAAAAGGAAATAGATTGCCTATTTTTTATCACATACGTTATTTTGGCATAACACCCCAAAAATGAAGTCTTTTCTTGAATCTTGAAAAAAAAGTAATTTTCAACAAATTTCTTTCTACTTTGTAATAAGATAATAAGGTAATAAGAAAAGAAAGGTTCTGATTCCTTCATTACCAAAAATGTTTGGCCATATCCGTTATTGGGTATTGTGGGTTCTTAGAAAGTCCTTGTTTACTGGAATGTCAGAACGAGGAAATAAGTTGATCCAAATTTATCACCGCGGTCATTCAATTCAATATACAAGAATTTCTATTTTTGAATCGAGGGTTCATAATGTAAAACTTATCTGATCTTATCCATTTTTATTTTATAATTTTTTTTCGAATAAATCATGAATTTTGCAGAGTATTCAAAATTTTATCGAAAACTTACAGCAGCTTGCCAAACAAAAGCTAATAGAAGAAATAGTACAGGTATGACAGGCATAACATCTACGATTGGATTGAAAAAGGCATAAGCCTCGGGCAATTTAGCGAAGAAAAAACTACTCGAATAAAGGGTGGAATTAAGACAGATACAGATTAAACTAAAGATATTAAGCATAACAAACATTTCATTCTTGTAGATTAGAAAATGTGATTTTGGTTGAGTTCTTTTTATGAAGGAAAAATGAAAAGGCGGGTCAAAAAATCCTTCTTTTTCTTCGAACTCTCCCAAATCAAAAATCTTTCCTTTCATTCTCAAATGAGAATACAAGGAATTATAGTTTCGTACAATATCTTAATTTAATTTTATGTAATGATCAATAATTTGATCAAGAATTTTTTGTGATTCTATATTTACATGTGTTGAATCCTAGCAACAATGTATTTCATATGTATTTGGGCTGGGATTGACGAATGACCAATACCAATATTAGTCTTTATTAGTGTCGAATAGAAATCTAAATGGGGCGTGGCCAAGCGGTAAGGCAACGGGTTTTGGTCCCGCTATTCGGAGGTTCGAATCCTTCCGTCCCAGATCGTCTCCATCAGAAACGAAAGATTCTTCTCTTTAACAATTTTCTGTTTAATCTTGCTTGGATATTGAATATATATAATGTGTGACCCAACCCCTTCTTTGTTCTGAATTCAATGTACGGGTAGAAATAAAGATATTTCTTTGAATTCTTAATTAAAAAAAGAATTGGGGATGGATCATTCCCATTCAGAGTATGCTCATACTCATATTCATATTGAAGTTAGTTACTTAGGGAAACCTTGTGTTCCATACCCGTGAAATGGGAATTCGCACATGGTGCATTCTGAATTGAAATAGAAAAAAAAAGGTCTTTTTTCTATTCCATTCCCCAAGGAAAGCCTAAAGAAAATAAATGGTGTATCCCACACTTTATGTAGAGACTAAAGATTACGTAGTTTTTTGTATTAATTGCATTTCATCGTTCGTCTTAAAACTTCTAAGGAAAAAATAGGAAAAAGAAATTGATCTGGATCCCATTTTCTTTTTTTGTATTTTAGCTTATTCAATTGAATAATTGGAAATCAATATAATGTAATGATTGGATGGATGAAAATTTATATATTCCATTTTTATGGAATTGGAGGAAAGATTCTTGAATCTGAAGTAAAACAAAATTGGTCTGTATGCTGTATAATAGATATTATGTATTATTATTGTATTGTTCTATTTCAGTAACAGCGGCCCCTTCCCTTGGTTAAGTCAAAAGGATCTGTGATCCTTTAAATATCATTGAAAATCTATTCTATTATTCTATTAAGTCTATTAAGTAAAGGCCTTTCTTTTTTAATTACTTTTTCATTTATGTGTTCGAAAAAAAAAGGGATGATCCTTTTTATGATTCATCATCCCGAACAATCTGTTGAAGATGTAAATAAGACTTAAGTAAACGCGTTTATTCGTCTTTTTTAGAAATCTGTTTCATTTGAGCCAATGACTATTCATGATTCCATATTGAATCAATTCCATACCGGTTCGAAATTTAATCAGAGGAATGTTATGGTAAAACTTCGTTTGAAACGATGTGGTAGAAAGCAACGTGCGACTTGAAGGACATGATTCGTTGTGGATTCTTACATCCACCATTTTCTATAGGAATGAAGATGCTCTTGAATCGACATAGTTTGTTCTGTTCTTGCTAGGAACCTAATTTGTGTTAGGTTGGTAAATAGGAATAGTACATAATGGAGCTCGAACAAAAAGTATTGATTCATTTATCGGGGGGAAGAATCTAGGGTTAGTAACAATTAATAAGTTAGACCAACTTTGTAAATATATCCTCAATATTGAAATCGAAGGGTTAAAATTCGAACAAGTTTGAAATAAAATAAAAAAGTAAAATTTGTCGAAATTGGTAAAACTTTTTCGATGAAAATGAAAAGTGTATTATATTACAAGGGAATTAATCTTTCGTATTATTCATAGAAAGAAATAACAAAAAACAAAAGGTATGTTGCTGCCATTTTGAAAAGGAATAAGGATCACCGAAGTAATGTCTAAACCTAATGATTTTACAAAGTAAAGAGAAAGGATTCCGGAACAAGGAAACACTATTTTCAATTGTCTCAATAATTTTCTTTAATTTTATTATAATGAAGAAGAAAAATAGATTCGAGACGAGACAAACAAAAGAGGTTAGAGACGACTCAAGAAATGTCTAAAGAGTTACCTTCGCACTTTTTCAGAATTGCCCAACTTGAGTTATGAGTACGAATGATATTTCTTTTTTTCTGTATCTGTAAGTAAGAACAAAAAACGACTCAAATTATAGTCGACTTCATGATTTTATGGATCTATTTGCCATTATATAAAGAATATACAGAAATATTAGAATCATTTTTTCTCGAGCCGTATGAGGAGAAAGCCTCCTATACGTTTCTAGGGGGGGGGGGGGTATTATTTATCTACATCTATCCCAATGAGCGATCTATCGAATCGTTGCAATTGATGTTCGATCCCGAAGAGAAGGAAGAGATCTTCAAAAAGTGGGTTTTTACGATCCGATACAGAATCAAACTTATTTAAATGTTCCTGCCATTCGTTATTTCCTTGAAAAAGGTGCTCAACCTACAGGAACTGTTCATGATATTTTAAGGAAGGCAGAATTATTTTAAAGTTAAAGAAAGACCTTCATAAAGAAAAAAAACAAAATTTCTTTTAATAATAATAAATAAACAAGAAAAGGTAACTAGTATCTATATTTGGGCAATTAGTTACTCAAAATTTGCTCTTTTCTTGTTGTATTCATACTTTTTCTCTACCTTTTCCTTATTTTTTTTTTCATCTAAATTTCTTATTTATGTTGTGCCAATCCAACACGAATTCTTATTTGATTTACTTAATACTTAAATACAATAATTAATTAATTATTAATTTAATTGAATTTGTTTTCCATTCATATTGACAATGTTGTATCGAACAAATATAATTCGATCGTAGATAAGCGGATCCGTTTATTCCGACCCCTAATTGGTTTTTCCTTTACTTCGGTCAAATGATGGGTTTGCCGGATTTACTATTATACATATACAAGATGTATTTTCTTAACGAAAATCAAAAATTTTGAGAAAATGGGCGGTCTGTAAATTTTGATATTTCTATTGGGAATCCGTTGTTTTTTATTTTTTAATCCGATCCATTCATTTTGCTATTTTGGTGTTTAGAATTGATCATAAAATCTTTCCTTTCTATTTCTTGTTAGTTCAATGTTTTGACGTAGTTGTACAGTGCAATTCAATTGATTTTTTTATTTCGATCGTATCTACAAATCATATTTATCTGGGTTGCTAACTCAACGGTAGAGTACTCGGCTTTTAAGTGCGACTATGATCTTTTACACATTTGGATGAAGTAACGAATTCGTCCAGACTATTGGTAGAGTCTATAAAACCGCGACTGATCCTGAAAGGTAATGGATGGAAAAAACAGCATGTCGTAATAATAAGAAGAAAATGGAATTTCTTAATTTCTTATTAGATTCCTATTTTTTTTTAGTAGAATTTGGAGTCGATCCTTGCCAGATCAGTCCAAAATTTTGTTTTTATTTTAGGAGGAAGACAAAAAAAATTCACATTTACGGTTGGGTTTAGTGAATAAATGGATAGAGTCCTACGGCTCCAATTCTGGTAAAAAAAAGCAACGAGCTTCTATTCTTTATTTGAATAATTACCCGATCTAATTAGACGTTAAAAAAAATTAGTGCCTGATGCGGGAAAAGGTTCTCCTGTGAGTGGTCCTTTGATTCTTTTTTTTTCTTTTTTCAAAAATCCTAACTATTCTCTATTATAGATTGGAAACGAATGTGTAGAAGAAACAGTATACTGACAAAAAGAATTTGTTCCAAAGTCAAAAGAGCGATCGGGTTGCAAAAATAAAAGATTTTTTAACCTCTAGTAATTATAACGAGGATAAACCCATTAGATAGAAGGGGATAGGAAAAAGATCTGTTGATTGGACTTTCTGTTTCCGGGGTATATATATTTTTTTATACATAATACATACCTTGTTCTGACCATATTGCACTATGTATAATTTGATAACCCAAGAAATGCCTACTGTTTTTGTTTCAAGTAGAAAAAATGTAAGTCAATGGAAGAATTACAAGGATATTTAGAAAAGGATAGATCTCGGCAACAACACTTCCTATATCCGCTACTCTTTCAGGAATATATTTATGCACTTGCTCATAATCATGGGTTAAATGGTTCGATTTTTTACGAACCTGTGGAAGTTTTTGGTTATGACAATAAATCTAGTTTAGTACTTGTAAAACGTTTAATTACTCGAATCTATCAACAGAATTTTTTGATTTCTTTGGTTAATGATTCTAATCAAAATCGATTCGTTGGATACAACCACAATAATTTTTTTTTTTCTCATTTTCATTCTCAAATGATATCAGAAAGTTTTGCAATTATTGTAGAAATTCCATTCTCGTTGCGATTAGTATCTTATTTCGAAGAAAAAGAAATACCAAAATATCATAATTTACGATCAATTCATTCAATTTTTCCCTTTTTAGAGGACAAATTATCACATTTAAATTATGTCTCAGATATACTAATACCTCATCCCATACATATGGAAATCTTGGTTCAAATTCTTCAATGTTGGATTCAAGATGTTCCTTTTTTACATTTATTGCGGTTCTTTCTTCACGAATATCATAATTTGAATAGTCTTCTCATTACTCAGAAGAAATCTATTTACGTTTTTTCAAAAGAAAATAAAAGATTATTTCGGTTCCTATACAATTCTTATGTATTTGAATGGGAATTTTTATTAGTTTTTATTCGTAAACAATTTTCTTATTTACGAT